TATTAGAGTTCGAATGAAAACCACGCGATTGCAGGTAATGCCATAATTTTTTATTTTGTGAGGATCAATCAAATAAGGTTTTCCAAAATATTCTAAAAAAACATAGTATAGAAAAGATATCCAAAATGATATAGAAATCACTATCCTATCCTACCCTTAGTTTTTATTTCCTTAATTTAATTAATTGTATTTCGTTTGATTAGGGTAAAGTTCCTTAAAAACCTCTGCTTTTTTTAAAATATCCTGAACAGTTCCTGTAGGCTGAGCGCCTTTTTCAAGGAAATAGAGAATCGCGGGAACGTTTAAATAAGTTTGATTCTTGATCGGATCATAAAAACCCACTTTCCGAAGATCTCTTCCTTCTCTTCGGGATCGAACATCAATTGCAACGATTCGGTAGACGGCTCATCGGGATAGATGTAGATGAAAAAGAACCCCCCCTAGAACCGTATAGGAAGTTTTCTCCTCGTACGGCTCGAGAAAAAAATGATTAGAAGTTTTGTCTATGGATAAAATTAGAATAAATAGAAAAGGAATCCGTAAAATAAATGAGTCTATAATTTAACTCATAGTCATTTTTTTAGCTTCCTGAAAAAAATCATTTGTACTCATAACTCAAGTTCAATAATTCTCAAATATCTTAAAGATTTTTCTTTAAGATATTTTTTTTATTGAGTGGTCTTTAACCCCCTTTTTTTGTCTCGTTTAAAATCTATTTTTATTCTTTATTCGGATCCGTGAGACAATTGAAGTGGTGTTTCCTTGTTCTGGGATCCTTTATCTTTGTTTTAAATCATTGGGTTTAGACATTACTTCGGTGCTTCTTAATCCTTTCAAAATGGTAGCAACATACCCCTTTTGTGATTTCTTTCTATTAAAGAATCATACGGTTGATTCGTGCGCGATACACTGTGGATCGAAAAAGTTTTAGCCCTTCCAACAAAAATTTTTTTAATTGAAATTTTGCTAGAATCAGATCCTTTCGATTTCTATATCGAAGATATACTTACGAAGTTGTTCCAATTTATTGATTGGCATTAACCCTAGATCGTTGCCCCTGAGAAATTAATAAATACTTTCTACCCGAGCTCCATCATGCACTATTTACATTACAACCCAATAAAAAAAGAGGGGTTCTAGTAGAATAGAACAAACGACGTCGAGCCAAGAGCACTTTCATTCCTATATAAAATGGTGGTAAGAATCCACGCCGGATCGTGTCCTTCAAGTCGCACGTTGCTTTCTACCACATCGTTTTAAACGAAGTTTTACCATAACATTCCTCTAATTTGGAACCAGTATGGAATTGATTCAATTATGGAATCATGAATAGTCATTGGTTCGCTCGGTACATAGACATAGTCATTTCTATTTTTTCTTATCTATCTACATAGATAATAAAGATTTTTCTGAAGAAATATTAGCAAGACCCCGGCTTTTTTTGTATGAATGGAACATTTTTCTATAAATATCGATCTCAAAAAAATATCTAACAGAAATATCCAGAAATCTAATCTAAATATAGAAATAACATAACTAACAGAAATCGCAGGAATAAATAAATTATATTTGACTCTGCCTCTTCAAGTTACTCAATAAGATAGACTGACCCATTTACAACTTCCCAAAGATTCAATCCATAAGGAATCATTACAAATCTTGCTACTTGAAAAAGTTTCCTACTTCTGCATCATTATTTGAATCAAGTTTTGCAGTAAAGACTCCATTTTATTATCATAAGAAAGAAAAATATTTTCTAATGGAATTGTCAATGATGTAAAGCAAATAAGCTAAATAGATCGAACAATAAAAAGAAATATTATTGTTAAATATTTCAATTTTAATATTTTAGGGATGCTAATTATTTTTCACAAAAATAGAAAGACTATTGTGACTGAAATAGGATAACAATACATACCTATAAACTAAGCACTTCCTCGTTTTATATGTATTTTCATATTTTGTTTAGCCTGAGATTAAGTAATCTTTCTGGAACTGTGATCTAGGTCTCATCTTATCTTTATCTGAATCAGAAAAGGTTTCAGTTATCAGTTACTTTTGCATTTGCATGTCATTTGAACTCGATTTAGTTCAGTTTGTGAAAAACTTAGATATGATTCCGAAAAGAATAATTCAAAATTTAAAAAAGAAAGAGGAATAATATTCTATCCAATATTAGACCTTTAAACAGAACCTTGTTGAACAAAAAAGAAGTATTCAGATACAACGGATATGCTCTGGGACGGAAGGATTCGAACCTCCGAATAGCGGGATCAAAACCCGTTGCCTTACCGCTTGGCTACGCCCCATTTCTACTTTTATTGGACACTAATACTAATAAAGAATAATATTGGTATTAAGTGTTCGTCAATTCCAGCCCAAACTATCTATAGAAAATCTTTATTCTTTATAGAATCTATTATAGATTCGTGCTAGGATTTTGACATGTGTATATCTAGAATTCAACTGAATTTATTGATCATTACATATAATTCAATTAAGATATTGTATGAAAGTATGATTTCTTCTATTCTCCTTTGAGAATTGGAGGATTTTTGATTGAACGGAAAAAGAAGGATTTTTTTGTCTACCCTACTTTCTTTATTTTTCCTTATATCAATAACTCAATCAAAATGCAATTATCTCGACGAAAAAAATGTCTGTTATGCTTAATATCTTTAGTTTGATCTGTCTTAATTCTGCCCTTTATCCGAGTAGTCTTTTCTTCGCCAAATTGCCCGAAGCCTATGCTTTTTTGAATCCAATCGTAGATGTCATGCCAGTCATACCCCTGTTCTTTTTTCTTTTAGCCTTTGTTTGGCAAGCTGCTGTAAGTTTTCGATAAGATCTTTAATACTATCCTAGAAAATTCATGATTTATTCGATAAAAATTATAACAATTGATAAGATCAAATAAGTCTGACAGTATGAACCTTCGATTCAAACAGTGAAATTATCGGATAGCCGCGAGAAACCCGGCTCGCCGCATTTCCCGATTTTAATCCTTTTTATGGTGAAATACCTTATTAGCTTAGGGTCCCTTACAATAATTAGCTTAGGGTCCCTTACAATAGCTAATTATGGGTATGAAAGTGATTTGTGGTAATTAAAGACTCTTATTATATTACAAATTGAAATGAAATTTCATTTTAACTTCATTTGAATTTCTGAACATTCTTTTCTATTTCTAGAATTTTTTTTCTTGGTGTCAAAATAGGATATGTGATATAAAAATGGAGGATCTATTATCTTTTCTCGTTTTTCTTTTTCAAAAAATGATCTTGGAGGTTGTGTAATGCTTACTCTCAAACTTTTCGTTTACACAGTAGTAATATTCTTTGTTTCTCTCTTCATCTTTGGATTCCTATCCAATGATCCAGGACGTAATCCAGGACGTGAAGAATAAAATAAAAATTTAGTTTTTCTTGCTTGATTTTACAATTTTCTTTCAATTTTATTTTATCTATTCCACACGTTTAACTAGGAAAAAATAAAAAGGGGGTTTGCGAAAATTGAAAGAAAAAAATAGAAAGTCATCAACGGAAACGGAAAGAGAGGGATTCGAACCCTCGGTACGAATAACTCGTACAACGGATTAGCAATCCGCCGCTTTCGTCCACTCAGCCATCTCTCCCAATTGAAAAAGATAATTACTATGTTACATTACACATCAAGTAAGGATTAAAGAAAGTATTTCTTTCACATTCTTTATCGTTATTATATAATTAGCAATTCCATTTAGATGCTCGAAAGATCCAAATAGAAAGATAAATAAAGAAGACCTTCTTGCTTTTATTTTGTTCGAGGTGCCTTTTGGACCTGGCCCGGTCAATACCCAGCCGGGCCTTTTTTTGTTCCAACGAATTCCTTTTATTTATAGGCAACATACTCTAAATACTTGGTATCTGTGTAAAAATTTCCGTTCTGGGGTTTACATATACTTCTAATTTTTGTTATAATGGAAATGGAGAATGGTTTTTGATTCAAAAGAATCAATTAAGGATGTATCAATTTGTATTTTCTTATGTCATTAGGCAAACCAAATTTTATATTCAAATCTAAGAATAATTCACGAATTCTCAGTCAACGAATAGTTAATGGTTCCTGTTTGTCATAAATTTTAGCTTTTTTGAGTCAAAATAGAATTTGATTTTTCAATAGAAAAGTGAGTGGAAGTTTTTCGGCATTGTGTGTTTTGAGATACTATACAATCAATCAAATCAAAGGGGTAAATAAAACACAATAAAAAGGGGAAAAAGGGTTTATTTTATAATTTTTTTATATTTAAGGATGAAAAAGGCGATGCAAGTACAATAAACTAAAGTTTAGTAATCCAACGGTAATTTTTTATCCTGTTGTGTATCGTTTTGGCGGCATGGCCGAGTGGTAAGGCGGGGGACTGCAAATCCTTTTTCCCCAGTTCAAATCCGGGTGCCGCCTCATCAACAAATGAATAGAAATATCTTATTCTGCTCTGCTGATATAACTAAACCCAATTTTCCCCAGCAGAACAGAATAAGGGGACTGTTGATACTTGGTTGATTCTAAACATCTGTTCTGGTAATTTTGTAAAAGATTGGAAATCTTTGAATATAAAAAGATTATAAAGGTCGAAGCAAGACTTTCCGATTCCCTTCTACTGCTATACTCATTGGGTCTTGAATTACATTGGATAGCCGGGGGATAATTCAACTACTAGTTAGGGAATTTCTATACTGTAATCTACATATATAGACTCGCGAGAATCTCTGAGTGTTCAGGCATTCAATCACTATTAGATTGAGATTGCATAGATTTTTTATAGAAAAGTAAAAAAAAAAAAAAAAAAATCATTTTTTTTCACCCCTCGTCAAGAGTATAATATACTATCTCCCAACTCCTTCAGATAGACAATCGCGAAGGGGTACGGATTAAATATCAATATCAAATAGGAAATAAAAGTATGTAATAGATAGCAATTGATCTATTTTTACTTTGAAGGGCAAGAAAAAAAGGAAAGGGCTCTCCTTATTACTGGACGTTCCATTCCATTAGTAACATTCCTTTGTAGTGTCATTGTGTATTTTACTTGTGTTTAGTCTTTCCCCATTAGAAATCATATAGGAATTTTTGAAATGGGTTTATTTGATTGGTTCATCAATAGTGTTTGGTCAGAATCCCTTTTTGACTCTGGACCATTCATTCTACTATTATTAGTGAGCAATAATGGAATAATTCTATCATAGAGATAAGGGACATAATTCACATGGATATAGTAAGTCTCGCTTGGGCTGCTTTAATGGTAGTCTTTACATTTTCCCTTTCACTCGTAGTATGGGGAAGAAGTGGACTTTAAAAGCACTCCTAATTTAGTTAAGGAATGAAACGCTATCAATTCTTTTATAGATCGTTCCGTAACGCATTTTTTATTTGAATTGAACTAATTTTGAAATAAAAATATCTTCATTTCGAAATTCCATTGGATTCTAGTGGAGAAATGTATTCTATAACAGTAAAACGATTATTTCAGATTCATCGGAATAAATAGATGTATCAAAGAAATAGAATTGGGTCCTACGTCAATTCTATATATGGATTAATAACTACATATATTGAAGATAGAAGATAATAGAGTATACCAACTCTATTTACAACTTTATACACTACTATAACATAACACTACTAGAGAGTATGGTAAGTAAGAAATAAATTTCTTACTTACCATACTCTCGGATCTCATAGAATACCGCGGATTATAGCCCCTTGATTTCATTTAAGACGCAAAAATAGAATACTTTTCATTTGATTTCTTCAACTATTGATAAGAATTCAGAAGTCAAGTTTCATTTAAAGTAATTAATTGTTTTGACTAACTGTTTTTACGTAAATTATAAGTAGAAAAGCAGTAGGAACTAAAATGAACAGTGCAGTAGCAATAAATGCAAGAATATTTACTTCCATAATCTCATCGTTTTTTTATTTCACAATAACTCGGGATTTAATCCCATAGAGATGATAAATCTTTCACCTGTCAATTCAATGAATGCATTACCTATCGATGATCTTGAATCGGATCAATATCATGAATAACAATATCTGAGCTATTAAATTAATTCGTCGTCGAGAATTGAATAGTATAACATACGAAGATCTTTTATCCATACCGAATCCAAGATTTGATTCCCGGACCAATAAAAAACTCCTTTATTTATCCTTATTTTCTCTTCTTTCTTTTTAGGTCTTCCTTGTAGAACCATCAAATGAAGTCTCATCTAACCACACGTCTGTTTCCATTAACTACAAAACCCCAACAAACAATACAAGCGAAGTGGAAAAAGAGAGGAATTAGGTTCTAAATTTTAATGATCCAATTTTCTTTGTCTTCCAAAGAAGTATGAGAAAAATGAGTCGCGGGAGAAAAATGGAATATTCTATCAACTTCACTATTTTAGTTATTTTCCTTTTTGTTTAGGGTTTGTTCTTTCTTCGACAGAATCCTGAAAAAAAGAGGGGAAACCCCTTCGGAATTCAATTATGCTCCCCTTCTTTCACAGAAAATAAAGAAGAAAATAAAGAGGCGAATTGATGTACTTATTGGATCCGTCGGGACTGACGGGGCTCGAACCCGTAACGTCCGCCTTGACAGGGCGGTGCTCTAGCCTATTGAACTACAATCCCAGGGAAATAAGAAGAGATCTAGCAGAAAATTTGGATAGGTATTTCTTAAGAACAAGAGGGTTCTACCATCTGATAGTAGGTTGCCAAATTGTTGGGCCGAGCTGGATTTGAACCAGCGTAGACATATTGTCAACGAATTTACAGTCCGTCCCCATTAACCACTCGGGCATCGACCCAACGCCTAATTCATTTTAGACGTTCCATAATCAACTTCCTTTCATCTCCCAGGCAGACTTGACAAATAAATAGAAATATCAAATGATATAAAATATGAAGTCCTTCTAAGTAGACTAATAGAAGGACTTGACAAACAGGGATCACTTGATATAAAATCCCACTCCTACTCCTATAGTCTTCCTATAGTCTTGAGTGTTGTTACACCCCCAGAGGGACTTGAACCCTCGTTTTCTCCGTGAAAGAGAGAGGTCGTAACCACTGGACCATAGGGGCCTATGGCCACCTTGATCTAGAAATAAACTAGAAGCAGAAATACTAGGTCCCGAGGGCCAACCACCCTTAGGAAATAAAAAAGCAATATAAACACATATAGTAGAATCTTTATCTCTATCATTCACAAAGCTGGGTTGGATCCCCAAGATCCTTTCCTTCGCATTGGATTTTAGTTGCTTTACCAAAATATTATTTGGCCGGTCAAATTATTCAAATTCACCTAAGCCATATGAAATTATATTGAGCCCTAAGTCATACGTCAATTGACGACAGGAGGACAATAAAAGAAGAGAGAAGACGCAGATATAGATTAGGTATATCCGCATGTTAATGTTAATAAATACAACATTCATATAGTTTTCTGGTATTCAATATTCAAGTCGATTAGAATAT